CTTGTAACTAATCCTAACAGGGAAGCATTGAAAAAACTCATGTAAGCAAAAAATCTCAAATATCCTTGATCATGAGACATATAATTGTCACTATAAACAAGAACCTGAATTCCAACTGTAGTGATTAATATTGACATAATAGAAGTAAGTGGATCAATAAAGTATCCGAACTCGAAAGAAAAATCATTATTGATGGTCCAAGACCTTAGGGATTGATAGATACAAGTTCGATCTATTTGCTTAATAGATAGATCGATCGAAAAAATCATAACTATACTTAACAATAAAATACTAAGAAAAGCCCACATACGACGAAGATGTTTTGTTGCGGTCGGAAAAAGTAGAAGTCCCACCCCTATTAACACAGGGACTGGAAGTGGAACTAAAGGTATGATCCAGGAATATTGATATGTATGTTCCATAAAATCAATAAAATAATACTAATTGTTTTTATTCTTAATTCATTGTTTCTGATTCACCGGTTCTTATCTCTTTTAAAAGGGATTAATAAAAAAAAAATTCTTTTGCTATTCATTTTTCTTTTGCTATTCATAGTTATTTTGAATCTTTCCCAACAACTTAAAAAAAAAAGAAAAGTCCAAAGCAATCAAACGTTTTAACTAAACGACTAGTCAAAAATAAATAATTATTTTATACTAAGTAAGATTTTTATAAAGATAGAGCAAATTCAAATTTCAATTATTATTCCCTAATTACACGAATTTATGTACATAGATCAAGACTAAAGAATTACACCAAATTAAGTTTGATAGAGATCGTAGGCTGGCCCAGAGCGTCCCCCCAAAAAATACGAACTAGGTTTTTTAGTTTGTTTATTTTTTGTTTATTCACAATCATTAACTAGTTCATCTCGGAACGTATTGATTGTCTTCCATTACAATAAAAGGCATTTAATAACCAATTACTAGAAAAAAAAATGATTCGGTCGATAAAACCTATTCGATGTATTTTTCATCGATAAATGTAGCATGCCGAAACTAGCCAAAGATAAACGCGGAAGGGCCTTTTCTTTTTTTTATCAACTTCAACCAATTCGATTTCTATTATATAGCACAATCCACCCTAGAGATATCGGTTTGAATAGGTATATAAGGATACCGCCAATAACTCCGAAATACAAATTCCTTTTTCCCCGATATTTATGGAATCAAAATTGAAAAAATCCCTTATTCTGTTATTTTTCTTTTTTGTTCTAGTAAGAGTTTATGCCATTTTTGCATATTTCTATTTATTTCTTTTTTCTCTAAACTAACTGCCTTTAGAAAAAATACACAGATAATGAAATGAATAGGCAAACTAAAAAACGATTCGTTTTAACAATAGATGTCTTTCACATCCAATTTGAGCAATGAATAACCTTTTCTTTTTTGAATGGCAGTTCCAAAAAAACGTACTTCTATATTAAAAAAACGTATTCGTAAGAATATTTGGAAAAAAGGGGCGTATTGGGCAGCGTTGAAGGCTTTTTCGTTAGCGAAATCCCTTTCTACTGGGAATTCAAAAAGTTTTTTTGTACAACAAATAAATAAGAAAACATTGAAATAATCTGAATCCGCCTGACTCAAAAAAGAGTTAATTGTGTTTCGAATTTATACTCTATACTATAGAAAAGCTGAAAAAAGTAAGTAACCATTTCCCTTTCGTAATGTTTTGAACCAATTGATTTGCCTACTGAATTCGAAAAAAAAAAAAAAAACGTACTTTTTTTTTTTATTTGAAAATGGAATCAAGAAAAACTAGAAAGTTTCACCTTTCCTTTTATTTGAATATTTTTTTTATTCCCAGGATGGGGATTCTTATTTTCCCCATCACCCCACCATACACCCTAAACAAGAAGAATTTTTCGATTGTCTCTAATACGTCCAGCCCAATACCTAATTGATTTGATCAATCTTAGCACAAATTAATACTGAAAAAAAAAAACCTAACAATTACAACAACTCAAAGTTATAAAAAATGAAAAAAGAAAAAGAACCCTTTTTTGTTTTGAGTTGTTCCCTGAATTGAAGTTAGAACTAGTTAGTTACAGCCGCTACAACAGTTCTAGTTTATCAAACTATGAAAGTTAAGTTAAATAAAACCGAAACCTTAAATAATTAAATAAGACGACAAAGGGTGGAATCTTTAAATCTCCATTTTAATCTCGACGATTGACTAATAATAGGTTATTATGATTTCGAGCAAGCCGCTATGGTGAAATCGGTAGACACGCTGCTCTTAGGAAGCAGTGCTAGAGCATCTCGGTTCGAGTCCGAGTGGCGGCATAGCATCTTCAAAAAGATATACAAAAAGTGCTCTAAGGAATTTAATTTATGATTTCCATTCTGTATATTTAAGGTATTCTCGCTTTTCATTTTTTTTTTTTATGATCTTTTCAACTTTAGAGCATATATTAACGCATATATCCTTTTCGGTCGTTTCAATTGGAATTACAATTTATTTACTAACCTTATTAGTCGATGAAATCAGAGGACTATATGATTCACCAGAAAAGGGTATGATAGCTACCGCTTTCTGTCTAACAGGATTATTAATCACCCGTTGGATTTACTCGAGACATTTCCCATTAAGTGATTTATATGAATCATTAATCTTTCTTTCATGGAGTTTATCCATTATTCATAGGATTTTCGATTTAAAAAAAAATCAAAATCATTTAAGTGCCATAACGGCACCAAGTGCTATTTTTACCCAAGGTTTTGCTACTTCGGGTTTTTTAACCAAAACCCATCAATCCGGAATATTAGTACCCGCTCTCCAAGTCCAGTGGTTAATGATGCACGTAAGTATGATGGTATTGGGCTATGCAGCTCTTGTATGCGGATCCTTATTATCCACGGCTCTTCTAGTCATTACATTTCGAAAAGTGATAAAGGTTTTTTTGAAAAGAAAAAATTTTGTAAATGGAAATGAGTCGTTTTGCTTCGGTGAAATCCAATACATGAACGAAAAAAGGAATGTTTTACTAAATACTTTTTCCGCTAGAAATTATTACAGGTATCAAGTGATTCAACAATTGGATCGCTGGAGTTATCGTATTATTAGTTTAGGATTTATCTTTTTAACCATAGGGATTCTTTCGGGAGCAGTATGGGCTAATGAGGCGTGGGGGTCTTATTGGAATTGGGATCCAAAAGAAACTTGGGCATTTATTACTTGGACTATATTCGGGATTTATTTACATACTCGAACAAATACAAAGTTGGAAGGTGTAAATTCCGCAATTGTCGCTTCTACGGGCTTTCTTATAATTTGGGTATGCTATTTCGGAGTCAATCTATTAGGAATAGGGTTACATAGTTATGGTTCATTTAATTAGCATATACTTGAATTGAGGAAAGGGCCTGATGAAGACAAACATAGGACAGCGCATAGATCGAAACGAAACTTAGTGTTAGTGTAAGACGCCGAGAACCTTTTGAATCAAGCAGTGCGGCGATTCAAAAGGTTCTTACAAGCGCCAAAGGCGTTTGGTCACAAGTAAAATTCGATTATTTTATTTCTTTTTTTTTTATTTAACTGAAACTGAAGAGAAGGAAAAAGACTTCCTTGTTCATTGGCTAACGAACTTTTTTTTTTTTCAAAATAATGGGATTTCGTTTTGATTTTTTTTAGTCATGAAAACTATCGATAAAAAAATTAGATATAATAGCTTCGGCCTTGTCCACTGATAGTGAGAGAACGAAATCCGGATAAATACCAATACCTATTACGGGTAGAAGAATAGAGATCAAAACAAATAACTCCCGTGGTCCAGAATCAAAAAAAGAAGAGTTTGGTGGGGCATTAAATAGCTTGTACCCATAGAACATTTGCCGTAACATAGATAATGAATAAATAGGAGTTAATATCATTCCAATTGCCATTACAAAAGTGATTAGTATTTTTGGCATTAAAAAAATTTTTTGGCTGGTAATTATTCCCAAAAATACTATCAATTCCGCAACAAAACCACTCATGCCGGGTAGTGCAAGCGAAGCCATCGATAAGATACTGAATAGTGTGAATATCTTTGGAATTGGGATAGCCAGTCCGCCCATTTCGTCGAGATAAGCAAGACGCATTCTATCATAACTCGTTCCTGCCAAGAAAAAAAGTGAAGCACTAATAAACCCATGAGAAATTATTTGTAAAAAGGCTCCGTTGAGGCCTGTATCGGTTATCGAGCCAATTCCTAGAATTATGAAACCCATATGAGATATCGAGGAATAGGCTATTCTTTTTTTTAAATTCCGTTGACCAGGAGATGTTGAAGCTGCATAAATTATTTGCATGGTACCTACTATCATGAACCAGGGAGAAAATAGAGAATGGGCGTGCGGTAATAGTTCCATATTGATCCGAATCAACCCATACGCTCCCATTTTTAATAAGATTCCGGCTAGAAGCATACAAGTACTGTAATGTGCCTCTCCGTGGGTGTCTGGTAACCACGTATGGAAGGGTATAATCGGTAATTTGACAGCAAAAGCAATAAAAAATCCAATATAGAATATTATTTCCAGTGCCGCAGGATACGATTGATTAACTAATGTTTCCAAATTTAATGTTGGTTCATTGGAACCATATAAACCGATACCCAAAACTCCTATTAAAAGAAAAACGGAACCTCCTGCAGTGTACAAAATAAATTTTGTGGCTGAATAAAGGCGTTTCTTTCCACCCCACACGGCCAGAAGTAGATAAACGGGAATTAATTCTAATTCCCACATGATGAAAAAAAGTAAAAGGTCTCGAGAAGAAAATGGTCCTATTTGACCGCTGTACATCGCTAACATCAGGAAATGGAATAGTCGGGAATTTCGAGTAACTGGCCGAGCTCCTAAAGTAGCTAAAGTAGTGATAAATCCCGTCAGTAAAAGGGGTCCTATGGAAAGTCCATCTATTCCCAACCGCCAGTGAAAATCAAAAAAGGTGATCCATTTATAATCCTCTGCCAGCTGGATTAATGGATCGTCCAATTGGAAATTATAACAGAATGCATAGGTCGTTAGAAGGAGTTCTAAGACACATATATATATTGTATATCCTCTAGTCACCTTATTTCCTCTATGAGGGAGAAAGAAAATTAAAGAACCCGCGGCTATCGGAAAAACTACAATTAGTGTTAACCAAGGGAAATAATTCGTGGTAAAGACAAGATACACTTGGCCCAGAAAAACCCGTGCTCGAAACTCGAAAATAGAATATATTCTTATTTTTTTTCGAGTACGGGTTTTTGTCGGTAATCGGTAAAAAAAAAAGAAACTGTATTTAGAAGGGATTCAGATGGGTTTTGGTAACGTATCAATAAGCTAGACCCATGCTTCGAGTTGTTTCATGCCATAAATAAACCCGAACACTCAAGAAATCCGTTGGACAGGCGGATTCACATCGCTTACAACCAACACAGTCCTCTGTTCTTGGAGCAGAAGCAATTTGCTTTGCTTTACATCCGTCCCAAGGTATCATTTCTAATACATCTGTGGGGCAAGCTCGGACACATTGAGTACACCCTATACATGTATCATAAATCTTTACTGAATGTGACATTGGATCTATCAATTTTTGTTTTGAACTTTTTAATTTTCGATCTAGTCAATTTGGAAATATCGTATATTTAAACACCAGATGAATCAATGATTTACCATAATTTTTCGAATTAACCCACTTTTGGATCAACTCCTAAGAGGGAACAAAGATACTTTGATTTCTTCCGGTTTGACAACCACGATCAAGGTTAGGGTATATTCTATATCCTAAGCCGAATTGATGAATATTATGATTTCTAAATGCTATTTATTCAATAAAGTCGATTGATTAATACGAGTCGATTTTCTGTTACGATAAATTGACGAAACAATAGCTGATCCGATAGCTGCTTCGGCGGCTGCAATAGCTATAACAAAAATTGAGAAAATATTTCCTTTTAATTGTCGACTATCAAAAAAATCAGAGAATGTTACGAAATTGATATTAACTGCATTTAGTATAAGTTCAAGACACATCAGGGCCCGAACCATATTTCGGCTCGTAATCAATCCATAGATACCAATAGAAAATAAATAGGCACTCAAAACAAGTACATGCTCGAGCATCATTGACCAACTCCGTCCCAATTTCGATTCATTTCAATATGAACAATAATGCAAGTGATTTGATTGCTTAGAATATACCAAGTATGGAGCAAAAGAATCTATTTGATAATAGATCGAATACCAAAATTTGGATTTTGATTTTCTATTGATGCATGAATAGTATTCACCTAGACTTTAAAGAATTGAAGGAAAATGGATGTGATAACACATAAAAAAGTAGAATTGGGATTGCTGTTTCTAGTTCTAAAGATTTGTTACTGACGAGCCACGGCAATTGCACCTATCAAAGCAACTAAAAGAATTATTGAAACGAGTTCAAATGGAAGAAAAAAGTCTGTTGATAAATGAATTCCAATTTGTTGACTATTACTTATCAAATCTTGTTCGATAATCTGGTTGGGTCGTGTAGTCCAAATAATCCCGTACCACGACGTATCTAGAATAGTAGCGATTAGCGAAAAAAAAATACTTGTACAAACCAGGGAAGTAAGCCCATCACCAACAGTCCAAAGATTCAAATGAAAATCTTTGGAATAGTCTGAAACATTCATGAACATTACAGCAAATATGATTAAAACATTTACAGCTCCCACGTAAATAAGGAGCTGCGCGGCAGCTACAAAATAGGAATTTGCTAGAATATAGAATAAGGATATACAAACAAGAACCAATCCCAAGGAAAAGGCAGAATAAATCGGGTTGGTAAATAATACCACTCCCAGACCTCCTAATATAAGACCTGATCCCAGAAAAACTAAAAGAAAATCATGTATTAGTCCAGGCAAATCCATTATATTAAAATAAGAGATAAATAAATCGAAATCTTTTTCATGAACTTATTGAACCGACCAGGAAATTTTTTTTTTATGAGACATTCCCAAATCCAATTGAATTAAATTCGAATCTATTAAGTGGGAATTGGTACGGATACGTATACAGTTATTGGATAAATTTCCTTCTTTTCTTTATTCGAAATGGCAATTTGAAATTGAAGCTATATATATAATTGAAGCTATATATATATAGTTCGAAAAAGCTTCGGTCTATATATTATTTCAATACAAATTAAGTTGTCCTTCTCATCAACCAATCAATAGTTGAAGTTATTGACCAAGCAAAGAAAAACCCTTATTCCTTTATACCAAATATACCAAAATGGAGCCTTAGTAATTCGAAATTAAAGGGTTTAGGCATTTTTTCCATTTTTTCTTTGAGGCGAATTCAACACTGTTCGAATTGTAAAATCGTCAATGACTGACATTGGTAAACGACCTAAAGCAATTTGATTATAATTCAATTCGTGACGGTCGTAAGTAGCAAGTTCATATTCTTCAGTCATTGATAAACAATTTGTTGGACAATACTCAACGCAGTTACCACAAAAAATACAAATTCCAAAATCAATACTGTAATTAAGCAATCGTTTCTTTCGAATATCTGTTTCAAATTTCCAATCAACAACAGGCAGATCTATAGGACATACGCGAACGCATACTTCACAAGCAATACATTTATCAAATTCAAAATGGATTCGACCGCGAAAACGCTCCGATGTGATTAATTTTTCATAAGGATATTGAATAGTTACAGGTAAACGATTTGCTTGGGATAAAGTAATCATGAAACTTTGACCAATGTACCTTGCAGCTCGTATTGTTTGTTGACCATAATTCATGAAACCAGTTACCATAGGGAACATATCGTGAATATCTATGAATAATTTTAGTTTCTTTCTCTTGTTTGAGACAAGTAGTGAATATTTTATTCCTTTTTTCTTTATAGCGAAAGGAGTTGGGAAGAAGTTGTTAATAATAGATTACCGAGAGAAATAGGTAAAAGAAATTTCCAGCCAAGATTTAATAGTTGGTCCATTCTTAGTCTCGGTAAAGTCCACCTTGTTGTAATCGGAACGAACAAGAACAAATAAGTTTTAGCTAATGTAATAAAGATACCAATTGTCGTTCCAAAGATTCCATCCGCTTTATTTATTTCAAATAGCTCAGGAACAAATATGTATGGAATGGAAAGATTCCAACCCCCCAAGTAAAGAACTGTTAGAAATAATGAGGAAACTAATAGATTTAGATAGGAAGCAACGTAAAATAAACCAAATTTTATTCCTGAATATTCGGTTTGATAACCTGCTACTAGTTCTTCTTCTGCTTCTGGTAAATCAAAAGGTAATCTCTCGCATTCCGCTAGGGAAGAAATTAGAAAAACGATAAACCCTATAGGTTGACGCCACAAATTCCACCCCCAAAAACCATATTTTGATTGTGCCCCAACTATATCAACTGTACTTGAACTGTTAGATAATCATAGTCGGAGGTAACATTACGGTTCCCATCGCTATTACAAAACCGTACATGAGATTTTCACCTCATACGGCTCCTCAGGGCCACAAATAAATGTAAGGACCGGACCAGTATTAGTTATCTTGATATGGTTATAGGATAGAGAAAGTCAAAATCAAAATCTAGCGGAGGATCCCCAATTATACCACAGGAATTCTGTCTGCTCTAAGGATAAAAAAAACAGTATTTCGGAATTAATCTCATCCTTTAAGAATTTCAATTTTGCTGTGTTGAGTAATAACTTAATCAACCCTTCAATAAAATACTCCTTGTAGAAATATTAATAGATATTTCAACCCATCCTTTTAGTTTCGATTACGAAAAAGAATTAGACATTACACTAATTCATGAATCATGACACGAATTTGATTTCTATCAATATATGAAAGAAAGAATAAAAGGATTAAAAGGATCGTTTTCTATTGTAATTGTATTTTTTCTATTTTTTTTGTTCCTCTTCTTCTTTCTGAGAGAAAAGGGTGCTTAAAAAGGGGGTAAAGGATTATTTCGTTCCTGATAGTTATTTCTTTAACTGGCGGATAGGAGCATACTCTGGATCGGAATTGTGGTGTGGGGAGTACGGCCTGATCATTTCTACCAACTTAAAGCCCCATTTACGATTCTTTTTATGTTATGCAGAAGTATCCTTTTAGATAATTGACATAATCTACATTACTAACCCGTTGTGCGTATTTTGGTGTTCCTTCCTATCCATCCATTTTTTGTTTTCAACCCCCGTAATATATATCTATTGTAATATATACAAACGCTAATGAAAATTCCATAGGGTTGGTCTTTTGAGCCCGCTTCAAGCTAGGTTGACCAATCAACCAATCTTGGGGTAAGGGGCTTCCTCCACTTTGACTTTGGTTTACTTCTCCTTAACGCTTGTACATAGGAAATGAGACTTAAGCCACTTGTACTGCGAATTTGAAAGTTGTTTTCTTTCACTCATATATAACTATCAAATTTCGTTTATTAACTTAATTTATTAATCTAAAGAATAAATAAATGAATAAAAACGGAAGATTTCTATTCAAGTTCTTTTTTTTTTCTCGAACGAAAAAAAAAAAAATAGGAAAACAAAAAGCTTAGGTTTTATCGAATCGCACGTAGAGATATTGATAAAACACATAAAGTTAATGGTATTTCATAACTAATCGATTGAGCAGCAGCTCGCAGACCACCTAAAAAGGAATACTTATTATTTGATCCATATCCTGACATAAGAAGTCCAATGGGGGCAATACTTGAAATGGCAATCCATAAAAAAATACCGATATTCAGGTCAGCTAAAACAAAGTTATAACTAAAAGGAATTACTGAATAACTTAGTAGAATTGCTATGACTGCTATAGATGGTCCAATACTGAATAAACTACTATTTCCTCTAGATGGAAGAAGGTTTTCTTTAAAAAGTAGTTTTGTTCCATCTGCTAAAGCTTGAAGAATTCCCAAGGGACTGGCGTATTCAGGCCCAATACGTTGTTGTATTCCTGCAGATATTTCTCTTTCTAACCACACAATTACTAGGACACCTATTGTGATTGCTACTACAGGAGTCGAAATAGGGGCAAGCACCCACACGATCCCATAGACCTCTTGAGTGGATTCCAATCTGGAAAAAGAATTGATATCTTGTACTTCTGTTGTATCAATTATCATTTCAACGATCAACTTCCCCCATAATGATATCTATACTACCTAATATTGTCATAATATCAGCCAATTTCATTCTTTTAACTAACTGAGGAAGAATTTGCAAATTGATAAAACCCGGTGGGCGAATTTTCCATCTCCAAGGAAAACCACTTTGATCTCCTATCAGAAAAATTCCCAATTCTCCTTTTGGGGCTTCTACTCTAACATAAAGTTCTTGTTTCGTCAATTCAAAGGTGGGAGAAGGCTTTTTACTAATGAATCGATCCTCAAAATCATTCCCTTCTGGATCGTTTTCTCTATCAAAACATCGGATTTCTAAATTTTCATAGGGTCCTCCCGGAATTCCTTCTAAAGCCTGTTGAAGAATCTTTACAGATTCCGTCATTTCACCGATTCGGACTAAATAACGAGCTAATGAATCTCCTTCTTTTTGCCACTGGACTTCCCAATCAAATTCGTCATAACACTCATAATGATCAACTTTACGAAGATCCCATTCTATTCCAGACGCTCGTAGCATTGGTCCGGATAAACCCCAATTTATTGCTTCTTCTCCACCAAGAATGCCTACTCCTTCAACTCGTTCTAAAAAAATAGGGTTTCGCACAATAAGTTTTTGATATTCAGCAACCCCCGTTAAAAAATAATCGCAGAAATCCAAACATTTATCTATCCAACCATGAGGTAAATCAGCTGCTATTCCTCCGATACGAAAATAATTATGCATCATCCTCATACCGGTGGCAGCTTCGAACAGATCATATACTAATTCTCTTTCTCTGAAAATATAGAAGAAAGGAGTCTGTGCGCCAATATCCGCCATAAAAGGGCCAAGCCATAACAGATGGGAAGCTATACGACTCAACTCCAACATAATGACTCTGATATAGCTGGCCCTTTGGGGTACTTGAATATTTCCCAACAGTTCGGGTCCATTTACAGTTATTGCTTCGGTGAACATAGTAGCTAAATAATCCCAACGGGTTACATAAGGCAGATATTGTATAATTGTTCGGTTTTCCGCAATTTTTTCCATCCCTCGGTGTAAATAACCCAATATTGGTTCACAGTCAATAACATCTTCACCATCTAGAGTAACGATGAGACGAAGAACACCGTGCATTGATGGGTGGTGAGGTCCCATATTGACTATCATAAATTCTTTTTCTGTAGCTAGTATACTCATAGGTTTTTCCTCGATTCATTCTTACATGAATTGTTGAAAACAACAAGAAGTTCATCAAGATTCAAAATCAAATAATTCGAATTTTTTTTTTTAATTAACGATTTTTGGACTCCCGAATATTCAACTTACTAATTAATTCTTTATAACGTACTCTATTTTTCTTTGACAAATAAGATAGCAGACGTTGGCGTTTTTCCAAAATTTTCCGTAGACCCCTTTGAGATAAATAGTCTTTTCTGTGCAATTCTAAATGTGAAGTAAGTCTCCGTATCTTATTAGTGAAACGGAATACTTGAAATTCAACCGATCCACATTTTTCTTCTTTTTTTTCTTGAACCATAACTGAGACGAATGACTTTTTTACCATAAAACGAAACCCCCTCACCCTCCTTTTTTTAAGATGAATTTTACTGATCAGTAATAATAATACTAGTTACTGGAATTTGATATACACAATCATCTTAAGTTCGTTATGAACTTGCTAGAAAATCAATATCAATAATCAATCCAATTTTCAATTTGATTAGGGATCCAAAAGGATGGTATATTTCTGCAAAAGAGAAAAATTGGACCTAAAAAAAAAATAGCTTCTTGATTCATTTATGGATCTAATTAATATGTACGCGATTTAATTGGTATCTTGTATCAGACTGGAATGGAAGATAAGACATGTATCCATTTCTTTGTTTTCATATCCCAAACATGGGACATGATAGATAGGAAACGTACACTATTAACGAATTTTCAATCGTGGATACATATGTATCCTTACCATACTGAAACGACTCCCATTATTGGTACTAAACCAATAGCGATTCATACAAATTAAATCTTCTAATCGAGAATTGGGCCAAATAAAGAACTTTAATTTAATTAGTTGATTTTTCTCTCTAGAAAGATCTTTGTTTTTATCCAAAATATGACCCCCGATTTTTCCGTTAGTACAAAATACTGGATTTCTCTGCATACCGTTTTGATTCTTCGAATTGAAACAAATTAGAGTTCTTAATTCTCTACGACGTTTAGGGAATAAAATATTTTCAGGAACAAGCAAATCATAATGATTTTTGTTTCTATTTCCAGTCATTTTTTGATGTTTTGCAATGAATTCATCAAAATTTTTTTTATCAACATAGCCTTTTTCGCGGTATCTTTTATTAATTTTGTGCTTATTCTTATGAACCAATGAAATACCTACGATTTGATATATAAAAAATTGGCCATCATTTTTTACAGACAAACGACGGGGTTCAATAATAAGCATTCCCCCTTTCGTCAATTCTCTAAGAGCGAAATCCTTCTTAGTGATCAAAATAGCCAAACTAATTTCTCCTCCTTGAATAGAGGCTATAGTAACGTCGCTAGGATTTATCAGTCGAACCAGGTGACAATAGACTTTCATATCATTGAGTATTTTTTCCCTGAAAGAAACAGTACCTCTCCATCTCAACTGCAAACACAAATATTTTTTTAGGAAGAAATCAAGCTGTGCTTCTGTTTCTCTCTTGTATTGCTTTTTCTTTATACGTTTTTTCATGTCCGATCTCGTATAATTTTCTTCAACATCTTTTTCTTGGTTTGCGAGAACTGATCCAAGACTTACTTGCTTTTGGGCATCCGATCCCGGATTTCCTTGGTCTGCGAGTTCTTTTTCTTCTTTCCTTTGATTCGATAATTCAAGATAGTCCTTTTGAGTGGATGATATAAAAAGATCCGCTTCGTTCTTTCCGGTTATAATTTTCTTACCATTTCCATGAAAATTGAAAAGAAGTAATTTGATTGGTATGATCCATGGTTTCCTTCTATATGCATTAAAAAGTAGCACAAATTCTGGAAAGAACCAAGGCTCCAGGTTTGATATAGGACAACTTAGTACTTCTTCATTCATTCCCATCCAATCAAAAAGTGTTCTTTTTTGGTTGGATGGGTTAATTTCTTCATCTTGATGAATTGTAAGATAAAAGGGGCTTCTTTTATTAATTGCATCAATTTTTTTAGAATTATCGGACCCAATCTTAGTATGTTGATTACTGCTGGTACCAGTATCCATATCAACCCAGGCTTCAATATTGACCTTATTTCTACGACAAAAAGTAAGAATTCTCCAATCAAAATATTTTCTATACAAGAATTTTTCCATATCCATAATATCATCTTCTCCTAGATAATTATTGATAAAGATACCTCCCAGCATAGCAAATAATTTTCCTTTCTTTATATTGTAATTATAATAATACTCTTCTTTATTATTTACTTGGCCTAGTAATCTATCAATATATGAGTCTTTCTTATCTTCATAATTAATCAATTTATATGCTAAAAGATCATATCTATAGTGTTTTTTAAAATTTGATTTTTGATTACGTAATGAGTCTGCTTCAAAAAAATGTTGTTTTTCGCAATGAGTTAATCCGTTTTTTTCATATGAATCTCTTTTAGTTAAATTTTGATTTTGAGCCATACGGTGTTGATTGGCTTTATTTCGCCATTCTTGTCGTACTAATCCATCCCATTTAATCCGAGAGAAATCATATTGAGAATGACCACTTAACCAGTTTTTCCATGGATTCCTTCCAAAATTCCAAAAAGGTTTATGTCTTAATTGGTAATTCAATATTCCGTGTTTTTCAAAAAAATCCTTTATTCCATTCTTAAGAAATAGAGATGTTCCCTGATATTGAAGAACAGGTCCTAAATTAGAAAAGTTCAAAATTGGGGCTTGTAACAATTTGTAAAATACATATGCTTGGGATTGTGAAAAAGACGATAAATTCCAAGAAATCTTTGAATTCTTATTACTAATCTTCGAAAGTGATTTTTTGACAGTCGAAATAAAGTGAATTCTATTTTGATTTGTTTTATTAATTATTTGCGGATTTTCTTCATTATTGTGGATGTTTTTCTCAATAATTTTCATTTTTTTTCGTGTTGATGCACTAAAAGGTTTTGCATTGATTCTTGGAATAGTAACGATAGATAGAAAAAAATTTCTGTATAGCTTTTCAATAAAAAAATTTAGATAAAAATAGGATTTCCGGGTTAATCGAGTATTTCTTTTTTTGAATATCTGCCAAATCTTTTTTGATGAGTCTAATATTTTAGCAGAATAAGTTCTTTTGTTCGAACTAATATTTGTTTCTTCAGTTAGCGATACTGTTTTATTTTCTTTTGTAATTTTATATATTTGATTTCGTATTCTGCTTGTTCTATTAGTCAGATCTGTCATTTTTTTTTCGGTCCGGGATAAATTTGGCCAATCCATAGATGGAATTTCAATAGACGATTCGTGAATCTTCTGATTACTGAGTATCGAATTTTTTTGAGTTTCACCCAATTCATCGATTTCTATCAAGTTTATTTTTGAAAGTTCGTTTATTTTTCCTTCTTTGAAACCCCTTAAAACTATAAAAGACTTGGTTTTCAATTTTATAATTTTTTTTTTTAGTTCTTTAAAAATGGGTTCAAAAAACGAACGTCGTTTTCGGGGAGAACCAAAGGGCATTTCCGTTTCCAATCCCAAAGCCGTTAAAAAACAAAAATCAGCTTCACTTTTTGCATCTTCATGAGGGGATTGTATCTTAGATCTGTGCCAGGGTTTCAGGCGAAAAGGGAATAGTATCTTTATCTGAATACCTTCTGTTAACCAGTTTTTCGGAAATTCTGTTTCAGATAAATTAACACCACTATAAGTGCATTTAAC